TAAGAACTCAGGGGGGCCATACCCCCCGAGTTCTTACTCTTAGAGCGAGGCTTTGGCCTATTCCAAAACGTATAGAACCTTAGTCAACATAATACAAATACTCTATTCGTAGAAATGACAAAAGGGATCCTTTGCTCTGATGTTTCACTCTATTCCTTTTTTCTTATAATTTTTTTGAAAAATTGAATATATTGACTGATTCAAAGTAGAAATCCATCGATTTTATGAATAATCCAATACGTGTGGATTTATCGGTATGAAACATCCTGCAAATCTTTTATTTACTAAAAAATAAAAAACAAATAAAAAACGAATGATAAAAAGAAATATTTTTTATTTTATTTTTATATTTATATATAGAAATATATAGAAAATAAAAAAAGGGATAAAATAAGAACTGTAATGCGATAATAAAGAAGTATTTAGATATACGTAAAGATTTAATCCGCTTTTCAGTCGGAACAAAACAAGAAAAGTCTTTTTTTGTTTGAATAATTTTACTAAGTTATAAGTTGAAGTGAATTGAATCATTGAAGAAGTTCTATTTGTTCAATGAATTACTCTCCCTTCACTTCCCCTTTTTTTGTTTCTGTTTGTCCATTACTGTTATGAATCTAAACAAAAAAAAGAAGTTAAGATATACCTGTAAAAGATAACTAGGGATAAGAATCCTTGGCGAACAGGAGAAAAAACACGATTCTTTCGATACAAGACGACACAAGAAAAATACCTTTCTTGTGTTGTCTTGTATCGAATATAAGATTAGGAAGACTAAAAAGACTTTATAGAAATCTTTTTTACTTTCATTTTTCCCGTCTTTGCCTTGTATTCTATTCCTTTGTATGCTTTTTTTCTATTATTAGGAATAGTATACAAGTAATGAGTTTCAGACATCTCACAAAAGAAAAAACAGTATAAAAAAATAAAAAAAAGTAAAAGGCTTACATAATTTTTGAATCATACAATACATAATTCTATCAATCGACAAGTTTAAGGAATCTCTAGATCTAGAAATTGATTTCGTACAACTGAACCTTTTCAAACTGTTTCTTTTTTAGAACCAAAAAGATTTGTGCCAAAATCACAGATGCCAAGAAGAACAAAAGGCCTTGGACTCGTAATGGATCTTGAAGCACTATTTCTGCGTCTCCCTGCCCAAACCCTCCTACATTTGGATTACTTGTTAATGGTTGATCAAGCTTGATGGATTCACCTTCTGAAACAAGAAGTTCTGGTCCTGGAGGTATAATATCAACCACTTGACGTCCATCTAATGCATCAATTATGGTTATTTCATACCCCCCCTTTTCTTTACGTACTATTCTGCTTACTATACCGGCTGATGTAGCATTATAAACTGTATTGTTACTCTTGCTACCATCAGGATAAATCTGACCCCTTCCTCTGTTCCCACCTACATATATAGGATATTTTAAGAAGTGAACGTCTTTTTTCGTAGCAGGGTCGGGAGAAAGAATGGGAAATACGATTTCACTATATTTCTGACCGGGAACAGGACCTATCACAAGAATATTTTTTTTATTAGGACGATAAGACTGAAAAGAAAGATTGCCCATCTTTTCTTTCATTTCGGGAGAAATACGATCGGGGGGGACTAATTCGAATCCCTCGGGTAAAATAAGAACAGCTCCCACATTTAAAGCTCCCTTTTTACCATTAGCAAGAACTTGTTTCAGTTGCATATCATAAGGAATTCGAACAACTGCTTCAAATACAGTATCAGGAAGTACAGCTTGCGGAACTTCAATATCCACGGGCTTATTAGCTAAATGGCAATTGGCACATACAATTCGACCAGTCGCTTCTCGTGGATTTTCATAACCCTGCTGCGCAAAAATGGGATATGCATTTGAAATAGATGCTCGAGTTATTACATATATCATGATCGATAAAGAAATGGATCGAGTCATCTGTTCTTTTACCCAAGAAAAAGTATTTCGATTTTGCATAGTCCAATCATAGATCCCGGAATTTCTACAATAAATTCGATAGGTAGCTAGTAGAATTCCCTATACACAAGTTTGCCATTGTATTGATTGTACTGAATTCATTCATTGAAGGTAAGATATTTGATGAATCTATACTTAACTTAGATTAGACTTCTTAATGAAACTTATTAGACCTTTAATTAGTATAAAAGAGTTAAGCTGGGGGCCATGTATATGCGTATATTTTGGTGTACTTTTGGTGTACAAATAGTTTATAGTTTATATTAATACTTAAATTCTTAATACTTAATATATATTATATATAAATTAATAAATTATTATTATATTATAATTTTATAATTAATAATTATTATATTTTTTTTATTCTTTATGCGTCCTCCTGGTTTTTTTATTTGTATTTGTATTTGAGATGTATAATGTATGTGAACTGCTGCCTCAACGGAACGGTAAAATAGAATATAGCATCCTTTGTCGGAATGAACATTTTTAAGAAGCTGCAGTTGTCTTAAAAAGATAATTAGTAAGTTCTTCTCTCATGCTGAGATTTCTTCTTCAGTTCATTTCATTCAATTGGTACTCGCAAGAAATAGGCCAATTCGGCAGCTTTTTGTTCAATTTCTCGTGGATTAAAATTATCATCAGTACGAGTCAAGGGAATGGCTCCTTGACCCCGGATTTCCATATAAAGGACACGACGAGTAAAAAGACCCTCTCCCACCTCTATTCTGATTGATTGGATATCTTTCAGAAAAAAACGAAGGAAGATGCGACGATTTTTTCCAGGGAATCCCCAACGAAAAAAGCACATTATCCCTTCTTTTCTATCGAATCGGTCATAACCACTACCTAAATTCCATGAAATTGTGCACCACAAATAAGAACTAATGAATAGACCTGCGATCCCATAGAAAGACATCACGATCCCTTGTGGGAAAAAAACAATTTCCTGAGAAGGAAATACGGATATCAGATTCCTACCAAGATAACTGGAAGTTCCAACCACTAAGAATCCTAGTGAACCTAAAAAAAGGATACAGGCCCAGCAAAAATTACTTGTTTTTCGAGACCCCGTTATAAGTTCTATCCATATATGTTCTGATCGCCAATTCATACTATACTAGATCCAGTTGCATTCGATTAGAATTGAGAAAATAACCCAAATAGATTTGACTTTTCTTGCTTGATTCCGAAATAACTTCCATCAACTAGCAGTATTCTGACATGAACCATTAGGAATAATTGGTTAGATACATTGAGTTTCTATTTCAAAGATTTTAAAAAAATATTTGCTGATCATTTTGAATTTAATTGATATTGATTAAGCTATAACCGCATATACATACATTAATGCATATATTATGCATCAGTATACATAACAATTTTTCCGTTTGTTTTCGGAAAGGCCGCATATCATATATCCTACCATATTACACTAAAAAAGTATTTGTATGATGATCCAGCGTTGAAATAAATTGATGAGATTTGGTCCCATCATTTTTAGACAATCTTATTTCTTTGGACATAAAGAGATAAAGAAGCCATTGCGATTGCCGGAAAGACTAGGCCCACTAAAGGAACCAAAATAGAGGGAAAGTTAAAATCTATCATAGAACGGGTACCTCGATTTCATATTTGTACCTATTATAATTATAAAGATATCTTATGATACGTCTACCTATTATAATTATAAAGATATCTTATGATACGTCTACCTATTATAAAAAATATGAATATAATCTTAATATTCTTAATATTAAAGTACTTAATAATAAAAATAAATAAGTACAAGGAATGTAGAACTAAATGAAGTTTACCTATTCCTCTTTCTACACGAATATGTATGACAGTCCACTTTCATAAATTTTATTCTTCTTTTCCCATCCTTAATTTTATTTATATCTTTTCTTTCAAAAAACCTTTGTTTGTTTTGAAAGAAAAGAATTTTTTATGAATTCGCGACTTTAACCAATCTTATCCAACAAACAAAACAGGGATTCCTAGTGAAAAACAGGGGTTCTCGGTAAATAGAAATAATTTATATTCTATATTCTTATTATTCTTTATTATCATTCTATATTCATTCTTATATTCTTCTTAGTTTGATTATTTGATTATATATTCTATATTTGAATTTGATTTGTTTTTATATTTTATTTTTTTTTCTATATTTTTTTATATATTTTTCGTTGTTCTATAATATGAATATGTCATAAAGTAGGGATAAATTTTTTTTGATTTACCCGATTTCTCAGAAGGAGAAAGAAACTCTTTTTTATCTTGTCGATAGAAAGATGCTTATTCCTAATCAGGAAGGGGGGTAGAATAAAAAAATGGATTCGGGTAAAAAAGTAATTATCCAAAACTTCTGACTCTTACTACACTTATAACTGATGTCCCAAAAGAAAACACCATCTTCCTAGTTTGGTTTTTTTGATTACAATAAACTAAATGCTTATTCGCTACAAATCAAAATAACTGAACCTAGTGCTATACTTCCATTTTAAAATGAAGAATTTCAACCCCTTTTTAATTTTAAATTAAAATATTTTTTTTTTTTAATCTTGATTCAAGGGAAGGAAACCCTGTAGTTGAAATAACTCACTGAGAACACCTTTTAAAAGATTACGTGGTACGATTGGGTCGAATAAGCCCTTATCGAATAAATACTCAGCCTCTTGTGAACCGTCAGGTACTGTCTTTTTCAATGTTTGTTCAATTACTCTTTTGCCCGCAAACGCAATATAGGCATTAGGTTCAGCAATAATGATATCTCCCAACATACCAAAACTTGCTGTAACTCCGCCAGTTGTAGGAGATGTAAGGATTGATACATAGAATAACTTTTTATTTGATTGATAATCATATGAAGCAGAAGATATTTTAGCCATTTGCATCAAGCTCAAACTCCCTTCTTGCATGCGTGCTCCTCCAGAAGCACACACAATAATGACAGGTAGAGATCGATTAATAGCATACTCGATCAAACGGGTTATTTTCTCACCTACTACAGATCCCATACTACCTCCCATA